TTACATAGTACATTTTAGGGATTGGCGACTTACCCATTCAGTGACTTTGGCACTGGACGTTCCCAAAATGGGTACTATCGGGTCGGGTGAATTAGAGAATAGACAGACGCCTGTTGGCATTCCAGCTTTCCTTCTCTTTTCAGGGCCTATCCGAAAGAGAATCCAGTACCTCTTGGTCGTGAATAGGACGAACCACCTCCATGGATATCTTTGCTTCGGAACAAAACAATTAGAATTAGGCTCGGTCAACCGGAATATGTATTATCCATATGGGAGATCTTCCAATTGAGAAGATCCATCGACCTGAGACGAAGAGAAAGGTCTATCTATTTTCTTTAGTTATTCAGTTAAACCAATGATTCGTTATTGGAGCAGATAGCAACAATCGTTTCATCGGACATGCGTATTTTTTCTTTTCCGACGGATTTCCATGGTTTCATTAATGGAAATTCTTTGATGTAGTGAGTAATAGACTCTGGTTGTTCACCGTTCAAGAATTCTTGTTTAGGCAGTTCATATCATCCATACATAGTGTTTTGATCTAAGATTTCAATTCTTCCATGCTTCAGCAGTAGCATATTGCTCCATGGAGCTAAGGTCCAAAATATGGAATAAACAAGTGTTTCCACGACTCTACCACCCGGCCAATTCTGTTCCACTTAATCCCCTTTTCATGGCCACATATCTTTACGGCTAAGGAATGGGAAATCTTTCCCCTGTTACATGAATCAAATATTTCATTTCATCCGGGAAAAGCCATCTCTTTCTCCACAATGTCTTTGCCATTTGATCCAATAGCGTTCCGTTAGATAGGAAGAGATTTGATAAATACTGATAACTCTCGGATGGAGTATTAGAACGGAAAGATCCATTAGATAATGAACTATTGGTTCTAAGCCATCTCTGGCGATGAATCAACAATTCGAAGTGCTTTTCTTGCGTATTCTTGATGAACCAGTGTCTAGATATAGATGTAGAAGAATTTGTTTGGGAAGTAATAAGCCCCTTTGACATCTCTTCATCTGCAAAGAATTCTCGACGCGAAAACACAGAGACAAAGGGCTGATCTTTGAATAGGAAAAAGAATGGATCTGCAGGGTCCCAAATGAATTGGCTTATTCGAAAAAAGCCTTGTTCTTTGGACGATCTATCTCGTGTCTGGTACTGCATGGTTCCACTCTGCAAGAACTCCGAATCATTCTCTTGAAGCTCATCCTTTTTATGATAAATGATCCGCTTGCCCCGAAATGACCCGGCCCAATAGGGAAATCCCAATTCAGTGGACCTTTCGATACAATCAAATAGATTGCCACAAGGGCGCCATATTCTAGGAGCCCAAACTATGTGATTGAATAAATCCTCCTCTATCTGTTGCGGGTCGAGGGCCCCTTCCCCTTCTTCAAACTCCGATTCGTATTTTTCATAGAAAAATCTCTGATCAACGAAAGATCCATTTTGCATCATATCTAACGGATTCCTTGGTTCGGACCGAAGAAGTAATGTCACTCGATTATTATCAAACTGACTGCAATCCTTTTCTGTCCGTGAGGATCCCGCCAGAGCGCCTTCTACTTCTAATAGGCCACGAACTAGATCAGAAGCATTCTCAACGAATCCATAAGAAGTGATCCTATTTTTTTCACCGGATCCGGGTCCGGGTGAAGACCAAAGATCTTGAGCGACCAATCCGGCAGAACAACTCAAAAGATAAAGAAGTATCGTTAATTTCTTCATGCTCGTTCCAAGTTTGAAGTACCATTTGTACAAATAGGAATCTCCTTCCTTACACGATTTCTTCTTCATATAGATAGATATAGGATCTATGGGGCAATTACTTAGAAGTACATTTTGTGCAACAGCCCTTCCTATCTGATAGAAAAAGACCCCATGATCCTGAACCGATCTTACCTGGGATCGCAAATCCCAAGTTTGTCTATGAAGAGCGGATCTAATTGTATTAGTTTCTATAATTGATTTCTTCTGTGTAATACTAATTGATAGGGCTTCATTGATAAGTGCTACAAGATCTCGTGCATTAGAACCCATGGTTATGGACCCGAATCCGTTAGTATGGAACATTTTCTTTTCCAAGTGAAATCCCCTAGTATATGAAAGAATGAAAAAGTGCTTTCGTTGTTGTGGAATAAGAAGCCTTCGTATCTTAATGCATGTATTTAATTTATTCGGAGCTATTAGAGCGGGATCCACTTTTTGGGGAATATGAGTCGAAGCAATAACAAGAATATTTCTAGTGGAACATCTTTCACAATCCCTGGAGAGATAGTTCTCTAATAGGCCGAGGGATAAGTAATTCGACTCATTCACATACAGATCATGAATGTTTGGAATCCATATTATGCAAGGAGACATTGCTTTTGCTAATTCGAATTGAAGGGTGATATCAAATCGGTCTATTTTCGGCGTCATATACATAGTTAGCACATTCGTCATAGTTAGCAGCTCCGTATCAAGGTCATCATCAATATCGTCACTATCATCA